AATATTTTCATACAATATCTTAATTGAATTATATGTAATGATCAATAAATTAAGTTGAATTCTATATCTACACATACCAAAAACATAGAAAAATCCGAATACCAATCTAATCGATTCTATAGATATTTGGGCTAGAGTTGACAAACAAACAAAACCAGCAATATACTTTATTAGTATCGCATAGAAATCTAAATGGGGCGTGGCCAAGTGGTAAGGCAACGGGTTTTGGTCCCGCTATTCGGAGGTTCGAATCCTTCCGTCCCAGAACATATATATTCTCTGACAATATAGATTGCTTTTTTAACAATGTTCTGTTTAAAATCGAAATGTTAGCTGGAATGTGATTGTTGTTTCTGATTTTTTTCTTCGATGAATCGTTTTTTTTTTCAAAAACTGAATCGAGATACGAAAGAATCCATATTCCCTATCTCATATTCTCTACCCCCTAAATTAGCCTAATTAGATTCAATTTTATTTTTTGTAGATTTCTTGACTTTTCGCCAAGAGGGGGTTTTTGGTACTAATTCAATTCACTAAGTCTCTTAATTCTTAATCAATGAGGTAGGCTAAAATAGAAAAAAAGGGGCAAAAACTGGACTTAATCTGGGCTTGTTTGGCTTTGTGCCCAGACAGCTCGCATTTCGTAAAAATAAAAAAGACTAGGACATCCCCTTCTTTTGATTTATGCTGCATCAGTCCCATAGAATGGGGTAGATAGGAGTTAATCAGTGATGGGAAGGCGTTCATTTCAATATCTATAAACAGTGACAATTGCTCAGTCTATTTGATCGAATTGATAGATACGAAACCCTCCCCATTCTTTGGATTTTATCAATCAGATGAAAAAAAAAAAAGACTTATCTTTTTTCCTAAGATGATCAAAAGTTATTTTTAACTATCAAATTTTCTTGGAATAATGATGTCGAGAGGGGAACTTTCGAAATTGATTCGAAATTTCGAAAGAGAAATAGTTTAAATCATTCCTTAGAAGCTGAATCTTTCTCTCCTATTAAGTCACGTGAAGATGCAGAATCAAAAAGAATTCGTTTATTCGTCTTATTTTATTTATATAAATAAATTATTTATTATATATATTTATTAATTAATATTATAATGTTAGACAATTTAATATTAGCGATGGGGTCTTACTAAGACTTCTTCAGAAAAATATTTATCCACCTATATCTATAGTATTATTTATATCTATAGACTATAGATATAGAAGATATAGAAAATACTTTAGATTATGGTGTTTATACATCAGCCCAACCAATGACTATTCATGATTCCATAATTGAATCAATTCCATACCGGTTCTTAGAGGAATGTTATGGTAAAACTTCGTTTGAAACGATGTGGTAGAAAGCAACGTGCGACTTGAAGGACACGATCCGTTGTGGATTTGTACATCCACCATTTTTTGTAGGAATGAAGGTGCTCTTAGCTCGACATCATGGGTTCTGTTTCACTAGAACCCCTCGTTTTTTGTTGTCTTGGAATGTAAATAGTCCATGATGGAGCTCGAGTAGAAAGTATTAATTTATTTCTCGGGGCAAGGGTCTAGGGTTAATGCCAATCAATAAAAAAATTGAAACAACTTCGTAAATATATCTTAGGTATGGAAATCGAAAGAATCCAATTCGAGCAAGTTTAAAATGAAAAAATTTATTGGAATTGATCAAACTTTTTCGATCCAAAGTGTTTCACGAGGGAATCCATCATCTTGTAGGATTCTTTCATAAAAATCGCAAAAAGGGTATGTTGCTGCCATTTTGAAAGGATTAAAAAGCACCGAAGTAATGTCTAAACCCAATGATTTAAAATAAAACAAAGATAAAGGATCCCAGAACAAGGAAACACCTTTTTAATTGTCTTAATAACTGGATCAGACTGAAGAATCCGATTTTAAACGAGACAAACAAAAAAGGAGGAAAGACCGCTCAATAAATGAAAGTGCCGAAAGATTTTCCTTTAAACTGTTTGAAAGTTATCCAACTTGAGTTATGAGAGTATGAATGGTTTCTTTTTCATTTTAAGGAAGAACGAAGAAAAAAAGACTTAGATCTTTAATTGCTTTGATCATTTTATGGATCCAGTTGTCATTTCTTAGATAGAATTCCATACAGAGACAAAACTTCGAATCAATCATTTTTCTCGAGCCGTACGAGGAGAAAGCTTCCTATACGTTTCTAGGGGGGGTGTTGTTCATCTACATCTATCCCAATGAGCCGTCTATCGAATCGTTGCAATTGATGTTCGATCCCGAAGAGAAGGAAAAGATCTTCAGAAAGTGGGTTTTTATGATCCGATAAAGAATCAAACTTATTTAAATGTTCCTGCTATTTTATATTTCCTTGAAAAAGGGGCTCAACCTACAGAAACTGTTCAGGATATTTTAAAGAAGGCAGAGGTTTTTAAGGAACTTCGTCTTAATCAACCGAAATTCAATTAAGGAAATAAATTAAGGAAATACAAAAAAGGGGGTAGTGATTTGTATATA